TGTCCTTGGGGGCTTGTGGCGTCCATCTTGGCATCTTCAGTGCCATGCTTTGTTTAAGCTACAGGGACATGTTTTTGTCTGTTTTTGTTTGTTTTTGTTTGTTTTTGTTTGTTTTTGTTTGTTTTTGTTTGTTTTTGTTTGTTTTTGTTTGTTTTTGTCTGTTTTTGTTTGTTTTTGTTTGTTTTTGTTTGTTTTTGTTTGTTTTTGTTTGTTTTTGTTTGTTTTTGTTTGTTTTTGTTTGTTTTTGTTTGTTTTTGTTTGTTTTTGTTTGTTTTTGTTTGTTTTTGTTTGTTTTTGTTTGTTTTTGTTTGTTTTTGTTTGTTTTTGTTTGTTTTTGTTTGTTTTTGTTTGTTTTTGTTTGTTTTTGTTTGTGCAAGAAAAAGAAGCGTGTGGTGATTTGACAAATGTAGTAAGATGTAGTTTGTTGTTTTGTTAAACGAACGAAAAATTGCACGATAAAAGAATGAGCGAACGAAAAATGGATGTTTGAGTCGAAGTTCCAGCAAAGTGAAGATAAAGTAAGTATGTCCCGTAACCATTTCATTATCCAGTGCTTAGTAGGTAAATAGCGCGGGTTTCATGAATGGGGTCAAAGTGCATCAGTGTCAAGTTTGCGTAGGGCTTATCCTTAGGCCATGACATTTGGAGCAGTAGGGCATAATGGGTTCGGCGGTCATGTGATGGACATGTCAAGAGGAAGATATCTCCTGCTACGCACTTTGAAGGGCTTATTGAAGATCCCCCCAGAAGAAAAGAAGAGAAAAAGAGGGGAATGCCGCGATAACGAATAGAAGGGAGGACTGAGCATCCCCCAGCAGCTGTATCTGTGAAGAGCGAGTAGGAAGGATTAATCGGGTTATGGTCCTGAAGTTACAACCGGTGGCGCAAAAGTGCAAGGAGGGCTTCGAGGGTAAGAGGGAAAGTATGTCCTTGAAGACAATAACCGAAAGTACAACTGACGTTGAGTAGCTCGGTTCTCGTGAGGAACACGATTAATAGATAACCAGGTTCTCTGGCTTGGGAGCGCTTGACAGGTGTAGGAGAAAAAGGGTCTTTAGGAGGTGGGCTGGAGTTATGTCTTCCGAGAATTCAAAGGTGTACTGGGACATTTCCCGTATGTCGGTGGGAGGAGGGTACAGGTGTTGCAGGTACGATCTTGTGTGAAGCTTGTAGTTTGGGTTGAGGTAGGATCATTTGGGCTTAAGGGTGCTTGAAACAGGAATGTTACTGGAGGTGTATCGGTCCGAACATTATCTCATGGGCGTAAATGTTTGAGTTAGGGGGGTTGTGAGGTTGGGTAGTATGTGGAGTATCCTACATTAATATGATGTCTGATGGGGTAAATAAGGTAATGCAAAGCAATACATACCCTGAAAGCACTGGAAAAGTGCGGGGGGGGAAGGGGGGGGGGGGTGGATGTGGTGAATAAGTCAAGATAAAAGAGGGGCGTTCCTGTAGTTGAATCTTAGCAGCGACGGTTTTTCAAGTCGTAGGTCTTGGTTAGAGTCCAAGTAGGAACTTATGATGAATTTTGTTTTATTTTTGAGCTTATGTTTTGTTCTTGGGGGGTTGGCGGTTGCGTCTAATCCTTCTCCTTATTATGGAGTTGTGGGGTTAGTTGTTGGGTCAGTTGCTGGTTGCGGGTGGTTGGTTAGTTTGGGGGTATCCTTTGTCTCGTTAGTCTTGGTTATGGTTTATTTGGGTGGGATGTTGGTAGTGTTTGTTTATTCAGTTTCGTTGGCGGCGGACCCCTATCCTGAGGCTTGGGGGGAGTGGGGGGTAGTTGGGTATGGGCTTGGGTTTGGGTTGGTTGTTGTGGTCGGGTTTGTTTTGGGTGGTGGGTTTGAGAGTTTGGTGGATGGAAGTACAGTTAATAGTGAGGGGCTCGTGTCAGTTCGATTGGATTCTAGTGGGGCTGCTCTGTTTTATTCGTGTGGGGTTGGGCTGTTTTTGGTTGGGGGATGGGGGCTGTTGTTGACTTTATTTGTGGTGTTGGAGTTAGTGCGGGGGTTGTCTCGGGGGGCAATTCGGGCGGTTTAAGGTGTAGTAATCAGAGAGTAGTTTAATTTAGAATACCAGCTTTGGGAGTTGGAGGTGAAGGTTTGACCCCTTTCTTTCTGAGGCGGAAGGGTTAAGGTTTTTGTTTGTGCAAGAAAAAGAAGCGTGTGGTGATTTGACAAATGTAGTAAGATGTAGTTTGTTGTTTTGTTAAACGAACGAAAAATTGCACGATAAAAGAATGAGCGAACGAAAAATGGATGTTTGAGTCGAAGTTCCAGCAAAGTGAAGATAAAGTAAGTATGTCCCGTAACCATTTCATTATCCAGTGCTTAGTAGGTAAATAGCGCGGGTTTCATGAATGGGGTCAAAGTGCATCAGTGTCAAGTTTGCGTAGGGCTTATCCTTAGGCCATGACATTTGGAGCAGTAGGGCATAATGGGTTCGGCGGTCATGTGATGGACATGTCAAGAGGAAGATATCTCCTGCTACGCACTTTGAAGGGCTTATTGAAGATCCCCCCAGAAGAAAAGAAGAGAAAAAGAGGGGAATGCCGCGATAACGAATAGAAGGGAGGACTGAGCATCCCCCAGCAGCTGTATCTGTGAAGAGCGAGTAGGAAGGATTAATCGGGTTATGGTCCTGAAGTTACAACCGGTGGCGCAAAAGTGCAAGGAGGGCTTCGAGGGTAAGAGGGAAAGTATGTCCTTGAAGACAATAACCGAAAGTACAACTGACGTTGAGTAGCTCGGTTCTCGTGAGGAACACGATTAATAGATAACCAGGTTCTCTGGCTTGGGAGCGCTTGACAGGTGTAGGAGAAAAAGGGTCTTTAGGAGGTGGGCTGGAGTTATGTCTTCCGAGAATTCAAAGGTGTACTGGGACATTCCCCGTATGTCGGTGGGAGGAGGGTACAGGTGTTGCAGGTACGATCTTGTGTGAAGCTTGTAGTTTGGGTTGAGGTAGGATCATTTGGGCTTAAGGGTGCTTGAAACAGGAATGTTACTGGAGGTGTATCGGTCCGAACATTATCTCATGGGCGTAAATGTTTGAGTTAGGGGGGTTGTGAGGTTGGGTAGTATGTGGAGTATCCTACATTAATATGATGTCTGATGGGGTAAATAAGGTAATGCAAAGCAATACATACCCTGAAAGCACTGGAAAAGTGCGGGGGGGGAAGGGGGGGGGGTGGTTAACTCTAAGAAGAGGGGCAGTCTTCAATCTTTGGCTTACAAGACCAATGTTTTAATAAACTATTAGAGTCGGTTAGAGTTTGAGCATTTTGTTCTCTAGGATGGATACAAGGGGGAAGAGGACTAGGATGATGGTGAAGTAGGAGATGGAGGCTAGTTGTCCGATGATGATAAAGGGGTGCTCAACTGGTTGGCTTCCTACTCAGGTTAGAATTAGAAGGTTGGCAACTAGGGCCCAGAACAAGATTTGTGATAATGGGCGGAAAGTTATTGATCGTAGCTTGGAGGTGTGGAGTAGTGGTATTAAGAATAGGACTAGGACGGAGGCAGCTAAGGCGAGGACTCCTCCTAATTTGTTTGGGATGGATCGTAGAATGGCGTATGCAAATAGGAAGTATCATTCGGGTTTGATATGTGGTGGGGTGGCTAGGGGGTTGGCTGGGGTGAAGTTTTCTGGGTCACCTAGCAAGTTAGGGGAGAATAGGGCGAGTGAGGCTAGTAGGATGAGTAGTAGTGCGAATCCTAGGATATCTTTTGTGGAGTAGTACGGGTGGAATGGGATTTTATCGCAGTCTGAGGGGATGCCTAGGGGGTTATTTGACCCTGTTTCGTGTAGGAGGGTTAGGTGAACAATGGTAAGCCCTGCGATGACGAAGGGTAGTAGGAAATGTAGGGCGAAGAATCGGGTGAGGGTTGGGTTATCTACTGAGAACCCTCCTCATGCTCACTCTACAAGTGTTTGGCCGATGTATGGGATAGCTGAGAATAAGTTTGTAATTACTGTAGCCCCTCAGAATGACATTTGTCCTCAGGGTAGTACGTAGCCTACGAAAGCTGTTGCTATGAGTGTTAGTAGGAGGATTACTCCGATGTTTCAGGTTTCTTTGTTTAGGTAGGATCCATAGTAGAACCCTCGCCCGATGTGGAAGTAGATGCAGATAAAGAAGAAGGAGGCTCCATTTGCGTGGAGATTTCGGATAAGTCAGCCGAATTGTACGTCCCGGCAGATGTGGGACACTGAAGCGAAGGCTAGGGAGGTGTCTGCTGTGTAATGTATGGCTAGGAATAGGCCTGTGACAATTTGTGTGATTAGGCATAGTCCTAGTAGGGAACCAAAGTTTCATCAGGTTGAGATGTTTGATGGGGTAGGGAGGTCGATTAAGGAGTCGTTGATGATTTTTAGTAGTGCGTGGTTTTTACGAAGGTTTGGGGCCATTGTTTGAATCTTTGTGTGGATATGAGGATAATGAAGATGGATAATGCGAATGATCCTAGGTAGGACTTGATTAGGCCAGAGTGGAAGTGGGTGGCAGCTTTGGCTGTTGTTATTTGTAGGCTGGCTAGTCCTTCTGGGCCTAATAGTTTGTATCAGGAGAGGTCTACGAGGTGAGAGGCGATGTTTTGGCCTCCTGTTAGTAGGTTTTTTATGTTGAAGCGATGTATTAGTGGGTTGAAGTAGCCTAGAGAGACGGAGAAGTTGTAAGTGGGGGTTTGTTTTGTTAGGATGAGGGTTTGGGTTATTTTTGAGATTTCTAGTGCAATGATGATTCCAAGGGCCGTGACTACTAGGGCGGTGATTTTGATTGAAAGGGGTATGGTTATTGGTGGGGTTTTTGTAGGGAGGACGTAGGAAGTAATGAGTAGGCCTGCAGTGATGCTTCCCAGGGCGAGGCGGGTTAAGGGGGAGGTGATTGCGGGGTTGTTTTCATTTATTGGGGTTAGAGGGGGGATTCGGGTGGATCCGGCCTGTACCAGTACGGTTATGCGTATTGTGTATACGGCGGTAAATGATGTAGCTAGCAGTGTTAGTAGCAGTGCTCACGCGTTTAGGTAAGAGGTGTTTAGGCTTTCGATGATTTGGTCTTTTGAGTAGAATCCTGCTAGGAATGGGGTTCCTATTAAGGCTAGATTACCGATGGTGAGGCAGGAGGTAGTTGTTGGTATTATTTTTTGTAGGCCTCCTATTTTTCGGATGTCTTGCTCTCCGTTAAGGTTGTGGATGATAGAGCCTGAACATAGGAATAGTATGGCTTTGAAAAATGCGTGGGTTGAAATGTGGAGGAAGGCTAGTTGTGGAAGGTTTAGTCCAATGGTGACTATTATTAAGCCTAGCTGGCTGGAGGTGGAGAAGGCAATGATTTTTTTGATGTCATTTTGGGTTAGGGCGCATGTGGCGGCGAATAGTGTGGAGAGGGCCCCTAGACACAGGCATAGGGTTAAGGCAGTTTGGTTGGTGCTGAGTAGGGGTTGTGTTCGGATGAGTAGAAAGATTCCTGCAACTACTATTGTGCTGGAGTGTAATAGGGCGGAAACGGGGGTTGGGCCCTCTATGGCGGCTGGTAGTCATGGGTGCAGTCCGAATTGGGCGGATTTGCCTGTGGCTGCTAGGATTAGTCCTAGGAGGGGAAGTATGGGGGTTTGGGAGGGGTGGGATAGTTGTTGTAGTTCTCAGGTGTTTGAGGTGTAGGCCGATCATGCTATACATAGGATAAGTCCAATGTCTCCGATTCGGTTGTACAGGACGGCTTGGAGTGCGGCGGTATTGGCTTCTGCTCGTCCGTGTCATCAGCTAATAAGGAGGAAGGATATGATGCCCACTCCTTCTCATCCGATGAATAGTACGAACAGGTTGTTGGCGATGATTAGAACCAGTATGGCGATAAGGAATAGAAGTAAGTAGTAGAAGAATTTTGTGATGTATGGGTCTGAAGCTATGTATCATGTTGCAAATTGTAGAATGGATCATGATACGAATAGGGCGATGGGGAAAAATGTTAGTGAGTAGAAGTCTATTTTTAAGCTGACTGGGATTTTGAAGGTTATGATGAATTTTCATTCTCAGGCGTAGACTAGGCTTTCTGTTCCTGTGTAGATGTGGATTGATATGGGGATTAGGCTGATTAGGAAGGAGGTTTTTACGGTGTTGGTGATGGTGGTTGGGTTGTTAGTTATATTAGGCAGGATAAGTGGGAGGAGGATTGGGGTGGATAGTGTTATTAGGGTTAGGAGTATGAGGGTGTTTAGGACTAGTGGTAGGTCCATTACTTTCACCTGGATTTGCACCGGGATGGGTGGCTCCTAAGGCCATTGGATTACTGTTATCCTTTGAAAGTAAGGGGACTGAGGTTTTATACTCAGATGCAAGAGTTAGCAGTTCTTGTTGGATAGCCTCCCCTCGGCAGGTAAGAAGGGTTTAACTTCTATTTTTAGAATCACAGTCTAATGTTTTAGTTGAAACTATACCTGCATATAGGGGAGCCGGAGATGAGCTCAGGTTTGAGAATGAGGAGGATTATGGGGATTATGTGTAAGGCCATGAGGAGGTGCTCTCGTGTGGAGGAGTTTTGGATGGATGTGATGTGGGATGGGAGAGTTCCTCGTTGCGTAATTGTTAGCATGTATAGGGTGTATGAGGCTGTTAGCAGGATTGCTGCTCCGGTAAGGATAATTGTTAGTGAGGATCAGTTGAATAGGGCGACTACAATGGTTAATTCTGCTATGAGGTTAGTTGTTGGAGGAAGTGCTATGTTTGTCAGGTTTGCAAGCAGTCATCAGGTGGCTATGAGGGGGAGGAGGGGTTGTATACCTCGTGTTAATAAAAGGATTCGGCTGTGAGTGCGTTCGTAGTTGGTGTTAGCTAAGCAGAATAGTATGGAGGAGGTTAGTCCATGTGAGATTATCAGGATTATTGCTCCTGAGAAAGCTCATTGGGTTTGGATTATGGTTGCGGCGATAACTAGCCCCATGTGGCTTACTGATGAGTAGGCAATGAGGGATTTTAGGTCGATTTGGCGTAGGCAGATTGCGCTGGTTATTAGTGCTCCTCATAGTGCTAGGGTGATGAAGGGATAGTGTAAGTTGCTTGAGGATAGATCTATGAAGATGGTTATTCGTATAATACCGTACCCCCCTAGTTTTAGTAGTAAGGCGGCGAGAAGCATAGATCCTGCAATGGGGGCTTCTACATGGGCTTTGGGTAGTCATAGGTGTAGGCCATATAGGGGGGCTTTAACTATGAAGGCTATTAGAAGGGCGAGACTTGACACTGTGGTTGTTCAGGATAGGGGGGTTGTTGGGTGGGAGAGTTTAAGTATTGGTAGATACAGGGTCCCTATTTGATTGTGTAGGGTAAGGATTGCAATGAGCAGGGGTAACGAGCTGGCGAGTGTGTAGAATAGTAGATAGATGCCTGCGTTTAGTCGTTCTGGTTGGTTTCCCCATCGGGTAATGAGGATTAGGGTTGGGATTAGGGTAGCTTCGAATGCGATGTAAAATAGTATTAGCTCTGAGGCTGAGAATGCTAGTAAGATGAAGGGTTGGACTGTGACTACCGTTGCAATAAAGACTCGTTTACGGGTGGGGGGTTCTTGTTCTAGGTGGTTTTGGCTCGCTATAAGCATTAGGGGCAGGAGTCAGCATGAGAGGACGAGCAGGGGGGCTGAGATTTGGTCGATTGAGGTTCAGGGGGTTAAGCTTTTGCCTGAGTAGTATGTGGGTGTAAGTCATTGAAGGCTTAGGGTTGCGATCAGTAGGCTATATATTGTGGTGTTTGTTCATAGGTGTTTGTAGGGGGAGAGTAGTGCTAGGGGGAGTAGTGCGATGGTTGGTGCTAGGATTTTTAGCATTGTAGAAGGTTAAAGTTGTGTAGGTGGTCGGAACCATGGGTTCGTGTGGAGGCGACAAGTAAGGCCAGTCCGGTTCCTGCTTCGCAGGCGGAGAAGGTTAGCATTAGGATGGGTAGCAGAGTGGGTGATGTTGTTTGAGTTTGGATTGGCCACATTGCTAGTGCGATGTATATTGATAGCATTATGCTCTCTAAGCATAGTAGTGCTGAGATCAGGTGGGTGCGGTGGAAGGCTAAGCCTAGGCTGCTGAGGGTAAAGGCTGAGTAGAAGCTTAAGTGGAGGGCAGTCATTGAGAAAGTTATAGGGTTTGGGCTATAATCTGTTGGGTCGAAACCAACTGTCTTGGTTAGACTAACTTTCTGTCTATTCCGCTCACTCTAGGCCCCCTTGGGCTCACTCGTATACGAGACCCAGGGTAAGTAGGAGGATTAGGGCAGAGGCTCAGATTAGTGTGTTTGTAGGGGTTTGTAGTTGAGTTGCTCATGGGAGGGGGAGGAGGAGAGCGATTTCTAGGTCGAATAGGAGGAAGAGGATTGCTACTAGAAAGAATCGGATTGAGAAGGGCAGCCGAGCGGAACCTAGTGGGTCAAATCCACATTCGTATGGGGAGAGTTTTTCCGAGTCTGGGTTTATTTGGGCGAGTAGGAAGTTTAGTGCTGTTAGGATGATGCTTAGGGCTAGGGAGAGGCTGATTATGAAGGTGATTATGTTTATTGCTCTTCTCTGGGGTTAAACCAGATTTTAGAGATTGGAAGTCAATTGTATTTGATATACTAGAAGAGCAAGAACCTCATCAGTAGATAGAGACGTATAGGAATAACCATACAACGTCGACGAAGTGTCAGTATCAGGCTGCTGCCTCAAAACCGAAGTGGTGGTTTGATGTGAAGTGGTATTTGATTAGGCGCAGAAGGCAGACGAGTAGAAATGTTGACCCGATAATTACGTGTAGGCCGTGGAATCCTGTGGCAACGAAGAAGGTGGAGCCGTATACACCGTCTGCGATGGAGAATGGTGCTTCGTAGTATTCTATAGCTTGGAGGGCGGTAAAGTAGAACCCTAGCAGGACTGTTAGAGTTAGGGCGTGGATTGCTTGTTTTCGTCGGGCTTCTGTGATGCTGTGGTGGGCTCATGTAACAGTAACCCCTGAGGCTAGTAGGATGGCGGTGTTTAGTAGGGGGACATCTATTGGGTCAAGGGGTTTGATGCCGACTGGAGGTCATTGTCCTCCGAGCTCTGGGGTTGGGGCTAGGCTTGAGTGGAAGAAGGCCCAGAAAAATCCTAGGAAGAAGAAGGCCTCAGATGTGATGAATAGGGCCATACCGTAGCGAAGTCCTTTTTGGACTGTAGGGGTGTGGTGCCCTTGGAAGGTGCTTTCTCGCACAATGTCGCGTCATCATTGGAATATGACTAGGATTGTAGCGAGTAGGCCTGCGATTAGTAGGTGGGGTGTATTGTGGTGGAATCATATGGTTAAGCCAGAGGTGGTTAGGAGGGCGGCGGCAGCTCCTAGGATGGGTCATGGGCTTGGGTCTACTATGTGGTATGAGTGTGCTTGGTGTGCCATTGAGGGTTAGATATTTTCTTGAAGGTAGAGGCTTAGTAGTAGCACGAAAACATAGGCTTGGATTATGGCTACTGCTACTTCTAGGATTGTTAGTAGGAAGAGGATTAGGAAGGTTAGTAGTGAGATTGTTGGTATTGTTGAGGATAGTACTACTGTGGCTGTGGAGATGAGTTGGATGAGCAGGTGACCTGCTGTGAGGTTTGCTGTTAGTCGGACACCTAGGGCTAGGGGTCGGATGAGGAGGCTTGTTGTTTCAATGAGGATGAGGGCGGGGATTAATGGGGTTGGAGTGCCTTCCGGAAGGAGGTGACCTAGGGAGATTGAGGGTTGGTTTCGTAGTCCGGTAAGCAGGGTAGCTAGTCATAGGGGGAAGGCTAGGGCTAGGTTTATGGATAGCTGTGTGGTTGGGGTAAAGGTGTAGGGGAGTAGGCCTAGTAGGTTGATTAGTAGTAGGAATATCATTAGAGAGGTTAGGATTAAGGCTCATTTGTGCCCTTTTTTGTTCAGTGGTATTATAAGTTGTTTTGCGATCAGGTTGGTTAGTCATAGTTGGAGGGTTGAGAGCCGGTTAGTGACTCATCGATTGTCTTGGGAGGGTAGCAGTAGGGCTGGGAAGGTTATTGCGATTAGGATTAGGGGGATTCCTAGTAGGGAGGGGCTCGAGAATTGGTCAAAGAAGCTTAGGTTCATGGTCAGGTTCAAGGGGATGTGGCTGAGGTTGTTGGTTTTTTGTTGGATGGGGGGTTGGTTGATAGGAATGTTAGGATTTTGGGTTGGATTAGTAGGGAGAATGTCAGTCAAGAAAGGAGCATGATAAAAAATCAAGGGGCTGGGTTTAGTTGAGGCATGTCATTAAGGAGGGGGTTTGCCCTCTTTCTCTAGCTTAAAAGGCTAGTGCTGTTTCATAGCTTCTTAATGGTTAGGATGATACTAGGGATGATCAGTTTTCAAAGTTAGCAAGAGGAGTGGATTCTACTACGATGGGTATGAAGCTGTGGTTTGCTCCGCAGATTTCTGAGCATTGGCCGTAGTACACTCCTGGTCGGGAGGCTAGGAATGAGGTTTGATTTAGTCGTCCTGGGATTGCGTCGGTTTTTACACCTAGGCTTGGGACGGCCCATGAGTGTAGCACATCGTTGGCAGTTACGATGACTCGGACAGTGGACCCTGTGGGTACGATAACGCGGTGGTCTACTTCTAGTAGGCGGAAGTGGCCTAGGGGTAGGTCTGTTGTAGGTGTTATGTAAGAGTCGAATGTTAGGTCTTTAAAGTCGGTGTATTCGTAGGTCCAGTATCATTGATGGCCGATGGCCTTTAGGGTTAGATCTGGTTCGTTGACTTCGTCTATGAGGTATAGGATTCGTAGGGATGGCAGGGCGAGTGCAATCAGAACTATGGCGGGGAGGATTGTTCACACTAGTTCAATTGCCCGCGCGTCCACTGTGTTGGCTGTTAGTTTTCCTGTGAGTGTGGTAGTTAAAAGGTATAGGACCAGGCTGCAGATGGCTAGGGCGACTATGAGGGCGTGGTCGTGGAATTGTATTAGCTCTTCTATGATAGGGGATGAGGCGTCTTGGAAGTTGAATTGTATGTGGTTGGCCATGTTTGGGCGTTAGGGATGTGCAGGGTTTCCACCTGCGACTTAGACTTGACAAGGCTATGTATTTACTTTACTAACACCCCTTAATGAGAAAGAAGCATAAGTGGTTTATATGCGGTTGGCTTGAAACCAACATATGGGGGTTCGACTCCTTCCTTTCTTGTACTTGTACAAAGGCTGGTTCTTCGAAGGTGTGGAATGGGGGAGGGCAGCCGTGGATTCATTCGATGTTGGTGGTTGTTAGTTCTGGTTGGAAGGCTTTGCGTTTGGATGCGAATGCTTCTCAGATGATGAAGATTAGCATGATTACGGCTGTTATTGAGATTAATGACCCCACTGAGGAGATAGTGTTTCATAGGGTGTAGGCATCTGGATAGTCCGAGTATCGGCGTGGTATACCTGCTAGTCCCAGGAAATGTTGGGGGAAGAATGTAAGGTTAACACCGACGAATATTACTCCGAAGTGAGTTTTAGCTCATGTAGAGTGTAGTGTATATCCTGTGAATAAAGGGAATCAGTGTGTAAATCCAGCTAGGATAGCAAATACTGCTCCTATGGACAGAACGTAGTGGAAGTGGGCTACTACATAGTAGGTGTCGTGCAGGGCGATGTCTAGTGAGGAGTTTGCTAGGACGATCCCGGTTAATCCGCCGATGGTGAATAAGAAGATAAAGCCTAGTGCTCATAGTATCGGAGGCTCTCATTTGATAGTTCCGCCGTGTAGGGTTGCTAATCAGCTGAATACTTTGATGCCGGTTGGGATGGCGATAATTATAGTAGCTGATGTGAAGTAGGCTCGGGTGTCTACGTCCATTCCTACTGTGAACATGTGGTGGGCCCATACAATGAATCCTAGGAAGCCGATGGACAGTATCGCTCAGACTATGCCCATGTAGCCGAAGGGTTCCTTTTTTCCGGCGTAGTAGGCTACTACATGTGAAATGATTCCGAATCCTGGAAGGATTAAAATGTAGACTTCTGGGTGACCGAAGAATCAGAAGAGGTGTTGGTATAGTACTGGGTCTCCTCCTCCGGCTGGGTCAAAGAAGGTGGTATTAAGGTTGCGGTCTGTCAGTAGCATAGTGATGCCGGCGGCCAGTACGGGGAGTGAGAGAAGAAGTAACACTGCAGTGATTAGTACTGATCAGACGAACAGGGGGGTTTGGTATTGTGATAGGGCGGGGGGTTTTATGTTGATTGCTGTGGTGATGAAGTTGATTGCTCCTAGGATTGAGGAGATTCCTGCTAGATGTAGGGAGAAAATGGCTAGGTCTACGGAAGCGCCGGCGTGGGCGAGGTTTCCGGCTAGGGGTGGGTAGACGGTTCAGCCAGTTCCTACTCCTGCTTCTACTGTAGAGGAGGCTAGGAGGAGGAGGAATGATGGGGGGAGGAGTCAGAAGCTTATGTTGTTTATTCGAGGGAATGCTATGTCTGGGGCGCCGATCATTAGGGGGACCAGTCAGTTTCCGAATCCCCCAATTATGATTGGCATGACTATGAAGAAGATTATTACGAAGGCATGGGCTGTGACGACTACGTTGTAGATTTGGTCGTCGCCAAGGAGGGCGCCGGGCTGGCCTAGTTCTGCTCGGATGAGGAGGCTGAGGGCGGTTCCTACTATTCCTGCTCATGCGCCGAAAATTAGGTATAGTGTCCCGATATCTTTGTGGTTTGTTGAGAATAGTCATCGGTTGATGAATGTCACAGGTAAGATGGCTGAGTGTATAAGCGTTAGGCTGTAGTCCTTTTTACAGAGGTTTAATTCCTCTTCTTATCGGCTCCGTAGTGAAATTCATGGTGGGTTGCAAGCCCATCGATGTGCGTTGGTACGTACCGGGGTCTTAGGCAGAAGCCTGTTGGTTTGGGCATATAGCTGTTAACTATAGAGTCATGGGATCGAGGCCCATCTGTCTAGAGGGCAGGTAAGGCCCTAGCTTAATTAAAGTATCTGGGTTGCATTCAGGAGATGCAGGGTAATATCCTGCGGGTCTTAACAGAAACTAAGAGAGTCTAACTCTTATTTAAGGCTTTGAAGGCCTTCGGTTTAGATTAATCCTAAGTTTCTTAGAAAATGGTGGAGATCATGGGTGAGATGGGGAGTAGCATGATGGATGCAACAGCTGAAATGGCAATTAGGGAGCTGGATGGTTTATGAGTGTGCCACTGTTTTATGTGATTTGTGGTATGTGGGGGGAGTGTGATTGTTGCGCAGTATGCAAGACGTAGGTAGAAGAACAATCCTAGCAGGGAGAGTAGGGAGATTATAGTTGCTGCTGCGGCTATGTCCTGCTTAGTGAGTTCTTGGATAATTAGTCATTTGGGGAGGAAGCCTGTTATAGGGGGCAGGCCTGCTAGGGATAGTAGAGTTAGAAGTAGTATTGCGTTTAGTGAGGGGGTTTTGGTCCATGTGGTGGTTAGGGTAGATAGTTTTAGTACTTTGGTGGTGTTTAGGGTAAGGAAGATGGTTGAGGTTATTAGGGCGTATAGGTAAAAGTTTAGTAGGGTGAGTTTTGGGTTGAAGGAGAGGATGATGGCTATCCATCCTAGGTGGGAGATGGAGGAGAAAGCTAGGATTTTTCGGATTTGTGTTTGGTTTAGTCCTATTCATCCGCCTAGGGCCGTAGATATGATGGCCATGCAGGTTAGTAGGTTTGGGTTTAATGAGTGGTATGTTATGAAGAGTAGGGTGATGGGAGGGAATTTTATGATAGTGGAGAGTAGTAGGCCTGTAGTTAGTGGGGCTCCTTGGAGGACTTCAGGAAATCAGAAGTGGAAAGGCACTATTCCTAGTTTTATGGCAATGGCGGAGGTTAGGATGAGACATGAGGTTGGGTGTGTTATTTGGGTGATGTCTCATTGTCCTGTGTGCCATGCATTGGTCATACTGGAAAATAGGACTAGGGCAGATGCGGTTGCTTGTGTTAGGAAATATTTAGTTGCGGCTTCAATGGCTCGGGGGTGATGGGACTTTGAGATTAGTGGGAGGATGGATAGGGTGTTGATTTCTAATCCGGCTCAGGCTGTGATTCAGTGGTTGCTTGTGATGGTGATGGTGGTTCCTAGTAACAGGCTGAGTATGAATACTAGCTTTGCTTGGGGGTTCATTAGCGGGGGAAGGGGTGAACCATCATTTTCGGGGTATGGGCCCGATAGCTTGCTTAGCTGACCCTGCTAGAAAATAATATAAGGGAAGTATGGAGGGTTTTGATCTCTCTAGTGTAGGTTCAATTCCTGCTTTTCTAATGGGATTAGGAAATGAGAGGGCTGGTGTACCTCTATGTTCACTTTATCACAGTGACCCTTTGGGTTCAGGCACATTTCCGGGTGGCCTTGAGCAAGGGGGGAGTCCTGCGTAGCAGATTGGCATGCTGGTGTGCCATAGGCATAGGGCTAGTGTAAGGGGGAGGAAGTTCTTTCATAGAAGGTGCATTAGCTGGTCATATCGGAATCGGGGGTAGGAGGCTCGGATTCATAAGAAGCCGGCTGAGAGTAGCAATACTTTTGTGGCTAGTACAGCGGGGAATAGCTCTTGGGGCGGGTTGAGTAAGCTAGGGTTAAAGAACAGAATGGCGGTTAGTGTGTTTATTAGCATGATGTTGGCGTATTCGGCTAGGAAGAAGAGGGCAAAGGGGCCTGCTGCATATTCGACATTGAAGCCGGAGACTAGTTCTGATTCTCCTTCTGTTAGGTCGAATGGTGCTCGGTTGGTTTCAGCGAGGGTGGAGACGTACCATATTATGGCCAGTGGTCAGCAGGAGAAGATGAGGTAGAGGGGTTCTTGGGTAATTGCAAGGGTGCTGAGGGTGTAGCTTCCGCTGAGGAGGATAATTGATAGGAGGATGATTGCCAGTGTTACTTCATATGAAATGGTTTGGGCTACTGCTCGCAGTGCTCCGATTAGGGCGTATTTTGAGTTGGAGGCTCATCCTGATCATAGGATTGAGTACACTGCGAGGCTTGACATAGCCAGCAGGAAGAGAATTCCTAGGTTTAGGTCTGCCAGGGAGAATGGAATAGGGAGTGGGGTTCAAATTGAAATTGCGAGAAGGAGGGCTAGTATGGGGGTGGTAATGAACATAACGGGGGAGGATGTGGATGGGCGGATTGGTTCTTTGATGAATAGTTTCACTCCGTCTGCTAAGGGCTGTAGTAGGCCGAATGGGCCTACGATGTTCGGCCCTTTTCGACCCTGTATGTAGCTTAGGATCTTGCGTTCTACTAGGGTGAGGAAGGCTACTGCGACTAAGATCGGTACGGCGTAGGAGAGGGCTATGATTAGGTTAATTAATGTTTGGTAGTTAGTCATGCGTAGGTGTGATGGTGGAAGCTAGGGAGAGGATTTGAACCTCTGATTTAAAGGACTTAAGCCTTTTGCATTTGCCGAGCTCTGCCACGCTAGCTGGTCCTTTTCTAGGATGTAGGGTGGGTCTGATAGCCTTTTGTAGTTTAGTTGATTTCACCACTTAAGGCGAAGGCTTGCCAGTAGTATTGGCCTTACTTTTCCTATCCTTTCGTACTGGGAAGAGTTCATCATAGATAGAAACCGACCTGGATTGCTCCGGTCTGAACTCAGATCACGTAGGACTGTTAATCGTTGAACAAACGAACCCTTAGTAGCGGCTGCACCACTAGGATGTCCTGATCCAACATCGAGGTCGTAAACCTCCCCGTCGATATGGACTCTTGGAGGAGATTGCGCTGTTATCCCTGGGGTAGCTTGGTCCATTGGTCAATTGTATTGGGTCTGGGTGCTATTTGCACGTTGAGTGGTTGCTCTTGGTCTAGAGGTGTGGTCCAGTATTTGGAGGTTTTGTTTTGCTCCAAGGTCGCCCCAACCGAAAAAATGCAAGCCAGTGGCCCGTGGGTCAGTGAGCCCGAGAGTGGGGGGAAAGTGGTGTTTTGGGGTGGCTGCTGTTTTTGAAGTTCCACAGGGTCTTCTCGTCTTATGGGTTTATCCCTGCTTTTGCACAGGGAGATCAATTTCACCGATTGCCTGTAAGAGACAGTTAAGACCTCGTTTAGCCATTCATACAAGTCCCGATTTACGGGACAATTGATTGCGCTACCTTTGCACGGTTAGGATACCGCGGCCGTTAAACGTCAGGTCACCGGGCAGGCATCACCTTCAATACTTGTCTGTTGGTTTGCTGAAGGCTATGTTTTTGGTAAACAGTCGGGCCTTGATAGGTTTGCCTAGTTCCTTTTACAGGTTTTAATCTTTCTTAGTGGACGCTCCTTTGTCGGGTTAACAATGGGGGGTAATACGGTGCTTGTTTGATTTGTTGTATCTGGGGGCTTGTTAATAATGTACTGATGTAAGCTTGCGTCTAAGAGGGGTTTCCCTGGTTACTCATTCTAGCATTAATTCTCCTATTGGTAGATAGGTTGGCCTGTTAGTGGTGAGGGAGTCACTGTGTTTTTAGATTTTTAAGGTTTAGAGCTTTAACGCACTCTTTATTGATGGCTGCTTGAGGGCCCACAATGGGTTTGGTTGTGATTGTTTATCCGCTCGTAGAGATTGTATTCTTTTTTAAAGGAGCTGTACCCCCTTTAAATTGCCCTTAATTCGCTTCATTGGGGTTTGTCGGTTTCCTTGGAGTAGAATTAAGAGTGAACTTAGATTCGTTTCACAGGCAACCAGCTATCACCCAGCTCGATTGGCTTTTCACCTCTACTAACAAGTCATCCCACTCTTTTGCAACAGAGACGGGTTCGCTCAAATTAGCTGCTCGTAAGTAGCTCGCTTGGGTTTCGGGGTGGCAAACTTAAATTCATTTTGCTTGGTTTTTCTTGCTAGACCATGATGCAAAAGGTACAAGGTTTGATCTTTGCTGTTTTTAGCTTGTTTTGTTCATTACTATTTCATCTTTCCCTTACGGTACGTGATCTCTATCGCTCCAACGGTGTCTTTTCTATCGCCTATACTGGGACTAGTAAATGCTTTAGTTGTGGTTTGGGTAGCAGTTTTGTTGTTTTGGGTTGGGTATATTGGGCTAGAATTTGGCATCAAGACGATCTGGTGGGAGCAGATATCTCTCAGGTGTAAGCTGAGTGCTTTGGTTAAGGCTACGTCTTGGTAGTCTAAGTGCACCTTCCGGTACACTTACCTTGTTACGACTTACCTCCTCTTTGGCTGGGTGGTGTATTAGGTATGTTGGGGTTGGTCGCTTTTGAGGAGGGTGACGGGCGGTATGTACGTGCCCCAGAGCCGGCTTAAAGAGGGCTCGATTCTCCCTCTTTACTGCTAAATCCTCCTTCTAGGGGCTGTTTCAAGCCTCTTTGCCGTGTGTTCTAGTTTAGAAAATGTAGCCCATTGCTTCCATTCCATGGGCTATACCTCGACCTGTCTTGTTAGCGTAACTGGGCTATTGCGTCCACTGTTGAGCCTTCATGCCGGGTGGGCTGGCGACGGCGGTATATAGGCTGTTTTGGCAAGGAATGGTTAGGTGTATCGTGGATCATCGATTACAGAACAGGCTCCTCTAGGTGGGTTTGGGACACCGCCAAGTCCTTAGAGTTTTAAGCGTTTGTGCTCGTAGTTCTCGGGCGGATGCTCCGGTAAGATCGAGCATCAAGATTTAGGGCCAGGCATAGTGGGGTATCTAATCCCAGTTTGGGCCCTGGCTTTCGTGGGGTTCAATCAATCGTTTGTCTAAGATCTTCTTTAAGTGGAGGCCTTATGGGCATCTTGGGCTTGTGACAGCTCAGTTGCTTTTTAATCTTAGCTACTTGGATAGCATGTGACCACTCTTTACGCCGTTATAATGTTAATTTGGGTCTCCTGTATGACCGCGGTGGCTGGCACAGGATTTACCGACCCTAGGGTTGCTATGACTAAGTCAAGTTTGCACTCATTGCTTAATATTAATTACTGCTGAGTACCCGTGGGGGTGTGGCAATTGCAAGGCGTCTTGGGCTACAGTTAGTGTGCCTGATACCCGCTCCCGTCGACCTAGATTAGGGTGCCCGGGGCATCTACACTGGATTGCGGATACTTGCATGTATATATCTAGCAACAACCAACAGTAAGGTTAGGACTAAGTCTCT